TATTCCATCGTCCTTTGCGATATATAAAAAATGATCAATTTGAAAATGCTGTAAGAAATGAGATGTCACAATTCTTTTTTCATACATCTCAAAGTGATGGAAAAGAAAGAATATCTTTTACGTATCCATCTAGTTTATCAACTTTTCTTGAAATGATGCAAAGAAAGACATCTCTCTTCACAACAGAAAAACTCTCCTATGATGAATTGGATAATCATTGGAGTTCGATTAATGAACAAAAAAGAAACAACCTAAGTAATCAATTTCTAAATAGGGCCGAAGCTCTAGATAAGGGATTTTTTGCTTTGGATGTACTCGAAAAAAAGATTAGATTATGTAATGATGAGACTAAAAAATACTTACCTAAAATATATGATCCTTTGTTGAACGGACCCTATCGCGGACGAATCCAAAAAAGTTTTTTATTCTCAATCAAGAATAAAACTGACACAAAAAACTACATTTTGATAAATAAGATTCACGTCATCCTTCTTAATACTAATACTGATTATCCAGACTTTGAACAGAAAATAGATAGATTTGATAAAAAATCATTATCAAATGAAATTCGTTTTTTTTTTAACTTGATCAGTCAATTTTCTGGAAAATCAGTATCCAATTTAAATTTTAAAGGACTTTATTTATTTCGAGAACATGAAAAGATGGATTCCGAAGCTAAAAAAAAAATGGAATTCTTATTAGACGCAATGCTAACTGATGCGTTAGACGAAATTCTAACTGATGCGAACGATAAACCAATTCTAAAAGAATGTACTGGACTAAAAGAAAGCAGTAAAAAAGTTCCTCGATGGTCATACAAATTCATTGACGAAGACGAATACCTGGAAAGCGATGGTAAAAGAGAAGATTATGAGATTTGTTCAAGAAGACCCAAACCACCTATAGTAATTTATACTGATACTGATAACTCAGAGAATGCCGATGTTTATACGGCTCCCAAGGATACTGAGAATTCTGATGGAAAAGAAGAATTTGCTTTAATAGATTATTCACAACAATCGGATTTTACCCGAGACATAATCAAAGGATCTAGACGCGTTCAAAGACGTAAAACTGTTATTTGGAAAATCCTTCAAGCAGGTCCACATTCTCCTCTTTTTTTGGACAAAATTGACAAATCCTTTTTCTTTTCTTTTGAGATTTTCGAGCCAATGAAAATCTTTTTTCTAAATTGGATGTGGAAAAAGAAAAATACAGAATTGAAAATTTCGGATTATACAGAGGAAAAGAAAAGTAAAAAAGAGATTAAGAAAAAAGAGGAAGCAGACCGTATGGAAATAGCGGAAGCCTGGGAAAACACTCAAAATGCTCAACCAATAAGAGGTCTTTTATTAGTAGCCCACTGGATTATTAGAAAATATATTCTATTACCCTCATTGATAATAACTAAAAATATCGTTCGTATACTATTATTTCAATCTCCCGAATGGTCAGAGGATTTAAAGGATTGGAATAGAGAAATGTATATTAAGTGCACCTATAATGGCGTTCCATTATCCGAAACAGAATTTCCGAAAAACTGGCTAACTGAGGGTATTCAAATAAAGGTCCTTTTTCCTTTTCGTCTGAAACCTTGGCACAGATACAGATCTAAGCTACGATCCCCTCAAAAGGAAAAGGATCCAATGAAAAAAAAAGAAGTGAAAAACTTGGATTTCTTCTTTTTTACAGTTTTCGGAATGGAAGTAGAATTTCCCTTTTCTTCTTCTCCCCGAAACCGAAACCGACGTTCGTTTTTTGATCCCATTTTTAAAGAACTTAAAAAAAAAATAAGAATTTGGAAAAAGAATCTTTTTCAAAGAACAAAATCCTTTCTAAATATCACAAAAGAAAAAGCACAATGGATCATCCAAATTATTCTATTTCTAAAAGAAAAAAGAAAAGAACTATCATTATCAGAATTGATAAAAATAAGAATATATGAATTGAATGAAATTCAAAAAGATTCAACAAAAAGTAAGAGTAATCCAATGATTTACGAATCCGCCATTCCAATTCAATCTATTAATTGGACAGACTGCTCATTGACAGAAAAAAGAATAAAAGATCTGAATGATAGAACAAAGAAAATCATAAAACAAATAGAAGAATTTCAAAAAGACAACAAAAAAGGTTCAGAGAGAAATATTTGTTCTAAGAAAACAACTTATGATGATAAAAGATTAGAATTACAAAAAAATATTTGGCAGATATTACAAAAAAGAAATGTTCGATTATTCCGCAAATCACATTATTTTTTTAAATTTTTCATAGAAAGGGTATATATAGATATCTTTCTATGTATCATTAATATTCCTAAAATCAAAATCAATGTACAACTTTTTCTTGAATCAACAAAAAAAATTCTTAATAAATACATTTACAATAATGAAGCAAATGAAGAAAGAAAAAGAAGTGATAAAAAAGATCAAAGTCTAATTCACTTTATTTCTACTATAAAAAAATCAATTTGTAATATTAGGAATACGAATTCACAGAATTTTTGTGACGTATCCTCTTTGTCACAAGCATATGTATTTTTTAAATTATCACAAACCCAAGTTATTAACTTAGATAAGTATAAATTAAGATCCCTTTTTGAATATCATGGAACACCTCTTTTTCTTAAGAATGAAATAAGGGATTATTTTTTTGGAGTACAAGGAATATCTCATTCCAAATTAAAACATAAGAGCGCTCCCAATTCTGTAATGAATCAATGGACAAATTGGTTAAAAGGTCATTATCAATACGATTTATCTCAGAATGGATGGTCTAGATTAGTATCCCCAAAATGGCGAAATAAAATGAATGAACGCCATGTGGCTCAAAATAAAGATTTAACCAAATATCATTCATATGAAAAAAACGGATTAATTCTTTACAAAAAACAAGAAATAGACTCATTAACAAATCAAAAAAAAAAAATGAAAAAACAATATGGGTATGATCTTTTATCATATAAATCTATTAATTATGCAGATAAGAAGGACTCATATATTTATGGATATAGATCGTCATTCCAAGCAAATAATAACCAAGCGATTTCTTATAATTGCAACACGCGTAAAAAAAAAAAATGGGATATGACGGATGATATTCCTATCAAGAATTATATAGTAGAAGATTCTATTCTAGATATGGAAAAAAATCTGGATAGAAAGTGTTTTGATTGGAGAATTCTGAATTTTTGTCTTAGAAATAAAATGCATTTTGGGGGTTCGATCGATACCGATTATTATTTTACGCTTCATCAAGAGATTAACCCAGAAAATCAAAAAAAAAAAAAAAACCTTTTTGATTGGATGGGAATGAATGTAGAAATACTAAATCGTTCTATAGCGAATCGGGAATCTTTTTTCTTCTCTAAAAATTGGATATTTTATAATGCATATACGAGTAACCCATGGATCATCCCAATCAAATTCCTTTTTTTGAATTTGAATGTAAATCAAAATGTTAGTGAAAAGAAAAAGATCACGGAAAAGAATAAAACAGAATATGCAAGTCAACTAAATCTTGAAGCATCCCTTTCAAAGAAAGAAAAAGATGTTAAAGAAGATTATGCAGGATCCGACATAAAAAAGGGTGTAAAAAAAGATAGATACACGAACAACACCGAAGCAGAACTTAATTGCTTCCTAAGAGGGTATTTGCCTTCTCAATTGAACTGGCATCATTGCTTAAATGAAAGAATAATAAATAATATCCAAGTATATTGTCTCCTGCTTAGACTGAAAAATAGAAAAGAGATTACTATAGCCTCTATTCAAAGAGGAGAACTAAGTCTAGATATTATGAAAATTCAGAATCAGAAGGATTTCACTCTTACAGAATTGAATAAAAATACGGAATTGATAAAAAATACGGAATTGATAAAAAATGGAATATTGAGTATCGAACCAATTCGTCTGTCTAGAAGAAACCATGAACAATTTAATATGTATCAAATCATAGGCCCTTCGTTTATTCATAAGAGAAAGCACCAAATTATTAAGAAATCCATTACAAGAACAAGAGATCAAAAGCTGACTGAAAATCAAGAAAAAAAGAATTATGATTTGCTTGTTCCTGAAAATATTTTATCCGCTAGACGTCGTAGAGAATTGAGAATTCTAATTTGTTTCAATCCTAAGAATAGAAATAGTGTGCATAGAAATAAGGCATTTTACAATGAGAATAAAGTGAATAATTGCTGTCAAGTTTTGGCTACAAGTAAAGATCTTGATAGAGATAAAAAAAAACTAATTAATTTAAAGTTCTTTCTTTGGCCAAATTATCGATTAGAAGATTTAGCTTGTATGAATCGCTATTGGTTTGATACCAATAATGGCAGCCGTTTCAGTATGGTAAGGATACATATGTATCCCCGATTGAAAATTAGTTAATCTACATTTTTCTTTTTTTTTCTATTTCTCGTAACATATCTGATATGTGAAAACAAATAGATGCACATACGCATTGTCTTACCCTCTATTCTGAGGCACGATACTAATTCAATGATATATCCTACCCATTAGATCTATAACTGAATCTTCTTATTTGAAGTCTACAATTTTGCTTTTGTGAATGCATAAATATAGTATTTTTTGTATACCTATTTGAATTGGGTTGATTAATCAAAATTTATTTGAAAAATCAGGAACTCTTAAGAAAATTAAGATTATTGTATATACTAAATTGAAAATGAGTGTCATTATTATTACTGATCAATAAAAATATCTAGACTCTATAAAATAAAAAAAAAAGGGGGGGGAAAGACAAGCTTTCATTTTTTTATGGTAAAAAAATCATTTATATCCGTTATTTCACAAGAAAAAAAAGAAGAAAACCCGGGATCGATTGAATTTCAAGTATTCAATTTCACCAATAAGATACGAAGACTTACTTCACATTTGGAATTGCACAGAAAAGACTATTTATCTCAAAGGGGTTTACGTAAAATTCTGGGAAAACGGAAACGACTCCTGTCTTATTTGTCAAAGAAAAATGGAATACGTTATAAAAAATTAATTAATCAGTTGGATATTCGGGAGCCACAAACTAATTAATTTGAAGAGTCGTTTTGAATTATTCGATTTATTAGATCTTGAATCTTGATGAACTCATTTTTGTTTTAAGCAATTCATGGAAGAATGAATCGAGGAAAAACCTATGAATGCCCCAGCTACAAGAAAAGACCTCATGATAGTCAATATGGGTCCTCACCACCCATCAATGCATGGTGTTCTTCGACTTATTGTTACTCTAGATGGTGAGGATGTTATTGATTGTGAACCAATATTGGGTTATTTACATAGAGGGATGGAAAAAATTGCAGAAAACCGAACAATTGTACAATATCTGCCTTATGTAACACGTTGGGATTATTTAGCTACTATGTTCACAGAAGCAATAACCGTAAATGGACCGGAACAGTTAGGAAATATTCAAGTACCTAAAAGAGCCAGCTATATTCGAATAATTATGTTGGAGTTGAGTCGTATAGCTTCTCACCTACTATGGCTGGGACCTTTTATGGCAGATATTGGTGCACAAACCCCTTTCTTCTATATTTTCAGAGAAAGAGAATTAATATATGATCTATTCGAAGCTGCCACAGGTATGAGAATGATGCATAATTTTTTTCGTATCGGAGGGGTAGCGGCTGATCTACCTCATGGCTGGATAGATAAATGTTTGGATTTCTGCGATTATTTTTTAACAAGGGTTGTTGAATATCAAAAACTTATTACGCGAAATCCTATTTTTTTAGAACGGGTTGAGGGAGTAGGCATTGTTGGTGGAGAGGAAGTAATAAATTGGGGTTTATCAGGACCAATGCTTCGGGCTTCCGGAATACAATGGGATCTACGTAAAGTTGATCATTATGAATGTTACGAGGAATTTGATTGGGAAGTTCAATGGCAAAAAGAAGGAGATTCATTAGCTCGTTATTTAGTACGAATTGGTGAAATGGTAGAATCCATAAAAATGATTCAACAGGCTCTGGAAGGAATTCCGGGAGGGCCATATGAGAATTTAGAAATCCGTTGCTTTGATAGAGAAAAGGATCCAGAATGGAATGATTTTGAATATCGATTCATTAGTAAAAAGCCGTCTCCGACTTTTGAATTACCGAAACAAGAACTTTATGTGAGAGTTGAAGCCCCAAAGGGAGAATTAGGAATTTTTCTAATAGGGGATCAGAATGGTTTTCCTTGGAGATGGAAAATTCGTCCCCCGGGTTTTATCAATTTGCAAATTCTTCCTCAGTTAGTTAAAAGAATGAAATTGGCTGATATTATGACAATACTAGGTAGCATAGATATCATTATGGGAGAAGTTGATCGTTGAAATGATAATTGATACAACAGAAGTACAAGATATCAATTCTTTTTCCAGATTGGAATCTTTAAAAGAGGTGTATGGAATTATATGGATACTTGTCCCTATTTTGACTCTTGTATTGGGAATCACAATAGGTGTGCTAGTGATTGTATGGTTAGAAAGAGAAATATCCGCAGGGATACAACAGCGTATTGGACCTGAATACGCCGGTCCTTTGGGAGTTCTTCAAGCTCTAGCAGATGGAACAAAACTACTTTTCAAAGAGAATCTTATTCCATCTAGGGGAGATATTCGTTTATTCAGTATTGGACCATCCATATCAGTCATATCAATTCTAGTAAGCTATTCAGTAATTCCTTTTGGCTATAACTTTGTTTTAGCTGATCTCAATATTGGTGTTTTTTTATGGATTGCTATTTCGAGTATTGCTCCCATTGGACTTCTTATGTCAGGATATGGGTCAAATAATAAATATTCCTTTTTGGGTGGTCTACGGGCTGCTGCTCAATCGATTAGTTATGAAATACCATTAACTCTATGTGTGTTATCAATATCTCTACGTGTGATTCGTTGAGACAGAAACTTTTCCATGCTCCTTTCTTTTCGTCTTTATTTCTTTTCTTCTTTATAGGAAATTTATAGGAAAGGGGTAGAAAAAATGGAATAGATATCCTGATTTTTGATTTTCATTATTTTTATTCGGAATTCGGATTGATGAACTAAATCAGATAGTTATATGAGTGAAATAAAACAGCTTCCATTTATTCATTATTCATTGATTTAATATTCTAATATTCTATAATATTCTCTAATTTGAATTATTAATTTAATGAAATTGAAATTCAATATCAATATATTTAGTAATAAAATTCAAAAAATAGATATATATTTATAGATATATATTTGTATTTTGAATATAGAATATTTATATTTAAGAATATAATAAACTATTTTAATTTAAACTATTTAATATAATATTAATATAAAATTCTTTAAAATTCTTAATATCTTAATATATTATTAATATATAATATATTAAGATATAATATAATATATAGATATAGAATTAATATACTATGATTTGAATTTCATTTGAATCTGCAGTAAAAATATTGAGTCTCATTTTCTATGTATAAGAATTAAGTGAAAAAAAATTATAAACGGAAGAAAGCGTTTACCCCAAAATTGGTTGATTAGTCATCCTGTTTTGAAGCGGGCTCAAAAGACCAACCTTATTGAGTTTTCACTATCGTTTGTATGAATTACCATACATCTATTACCATAAGGGGAGATTGATAAAAAATACGTGGATGGTTAGAAACACCAAGATACACAAAGGATTAGTAATGGAGATTATGTAAATTCTCCAAAAGAGCATTTCCGCATAATATAAAAAGAATACAAATTGGGGCTTTAAGTTGGTAGAAAAAATCAGGCAGTACTCCCCACAATTCCGATCCAGAGTATGCTCCTATCCACTCATTAAATAAATAACTATCAGAAACGAAATAATCCTTTAATCTTTTTTTAAGTCCCTTTTTGTTTTGCACATAAAAAAAAGAAGAATAGGAACGAAAAAAAAAAAACAAAAGAATAGAATACAATAAAAAAAAGAGGGATCCCTTTTGATTCTTTCTTATATCCATATTCATGGAAATACAATTTATGTCATAATTCATAAACTAATGTCGAATTTTTTTTCGTAATCAAAAACGACGGGTTATTGAGAATTCTAAAGGAGTATTTTATTGAATTGAAGAGTTCAATTATTACTCAACAAATTCAAATTATTAAGGGATGAGATCAATTCGGAAGTACCTTTTTTGTATTTATTATTATAACAGACAGAATTCAATTGGTCTAATTCAGGACCGTCCAATGGATTTGAATCCTATCTATCCTAGGGATATATCAAGATAAATAACCGGCCCGGTCCCTTAGATTTATTTATGACCTTCGAGGAGCCGTATGAGGTGAAAATCTCATGTACGGTTCTGTAATAGCGATGGGAACAGTAATGTTATCACCGACTAGGATTATCTAACAGTTTAAGTACAGTTGATATAGTTGACGCGCAATCAAAATATGGTTTTTGGGGATGGAATTTATGGCGTCAACCTATAGGTTTTATCATTTTTCTAATTTCTTCCCTAGCGGAATGTGAAAGATTACCTTTTGATTTACCAGAAGCAGAAGAAGAATTAGTAGCAGGTTATCAAACCGAATATTCGGGTATCAAATTTGGTTTATTTTACGTTGCTTCCTATTTAAACTTATTAGTTTCTTCATTATTTGTAACAGTTCTTTACTTGGGCGGTTGGAATATCTCTATTCCGTACATATTTGTTTCTGAGCTTTTTGAAATAAATAAAACATGTGGAGTTTTTGGAACTACAATTGGTATCTTTATTACATTAGCTAAAACTTATTTGTTCTTGTTCCTTTCTATCACAACAAGATGGACTTTGCCTAGGCTAAGAATGGATCAATTATTAAATCTTGGATGGAAATTTCTTTTACCTATTTCTCTGGGTAATCTATTATTAACAACTTCGTTTCGACTATTTTCACTGTAAAAGATTGATATTCAATATTCATAACTTGTCTCAAACAAGAGAAAGAAACAAAACAAAAATATTCATAGATATTCACGATATGTTCCTTATGGTAACTGGGTTCATGAATTATGGTCAACAAACAGTACGAGCTGCAAGATACATTGGTCAAAGTTTCATGATTACCTTAGCCCACGCAAATCGTTTACCTGTAACTATTCAATATCCTTATGAAAAATTAATAACATCGGAACGTTTCCGCGGTCGAATCCATTTTGAATTTGATAAGTGCATTGCTTGTGAAGTATGTGTTCGTGTATGTCCTATAGATCTACCCGTTGTTGATTGGAAACTGGAAACTGATATTCGAAAGAAACGATTGCTTAATTACAGTATTGATTTTGGGATCTGTATATTTTGTGGTAACTGCGTTGAGTATTGTCCAACAAATTGTTTATCAATGACTGAAGAATATGAACTTTCGACTTATGATCGTCACGAATTGAATTATAATCAAATTGCTTTGGGCCGTTTACCAATGTCAGTAATTGACGATTATACAATTCGAACAATTCAATTCAAATAAAATTCTGTATTTATATTTAGATTTCTATAATTTTATTAATAATCTAGTTTATAGTTTCGAAATCGTTTCGAATACTCGTTCGTATAAAGAATTAGATTCGTCCTATAACTGTACCTAGATGAATTCACACTCCTTAGGATTTAATTCAATTAGGAATTTAGTATATAAAATTTTTTCCTGGTCGTATCAATAAGGTCATGAAATTTCAATTTATTTATCTTTTATTTTTCATCTAATGGATTTACCTGAACCGATACATGATTTTCTTTTAATCTTTCTGGGATCAGGTCTTGTATTAGGAAGTCTAGGAGTAGTATTATTTACCAACCCAATCTTTTCTGCCTTTTCGTTGGGACTGGTTCTTGTTTGTATATCTTTATTCTATATTTTATCAAACTCCCATTTTGTAGCTGCAGCACAGCTACTTATTTACGTAGGAGCTATAAACGTTTTAATCATATTTGCTGTGATGTTCATAAATGGTTCAGAATATTACCAAGATTTTCATCTTTGGACCGTTGGGGATGGA